AGGCAACCATACATGAAGGGGAAATTGTGCAGATTTAGCAACAGCACCGCCAAATAACAGAGCAGCACACAAAGTAACAAATAAAAAATTTACCTCGTTATTAGAAATTAAGTCATTGAATATTTCGAATAAATCTTGAAATTCGAAACTACCTGTTATCCAATAAAAACCTAAAATTCCTAATAATAAACCAAAATCCCCTACACGATTTGTTACAAAAGCGTTTTGGCAAGCATTTGCTGCAAGAGGTCGTGTGGACCAAAATCCTATTAATAAATAGGAACACATTCCGACCAATTCCCAAAAAATATAAATTTGTATCAAATTTGAACTAGTAACTAATCCTAACATGGAAGTACTGAAAAAACTCATATAAGCAAAAAATCTCAAATATCCTTGATCATGAGCCATATAATTATCACTATAAATAAGAACAAAAATTCCAACAGTAGTGATTAACATTGACATAATAGAAGTAAGTGGATCTATCAAATATCCGAATTCTAAAGAAAAATCGTTAGTAATGATCCAAGACCATACATATTGATAGCTATAATTGCTATTTATTTGCTGAATAGACAGATTCATTGAAAAAAGCATAACTATACTTAACAATAAAACACTATGAAAAGACCACATGCGACGAAACTTTTTTGTTGCCGTCGGAAAAAGAAGAAGCCCCACCCCTAGTAATATAGCAACTGAAAGTGGGATGAAGAGTATGAGGCACCCGTATTGATATGTCTGTTGCATAAAAAGCTTTTTGAATTTCCTAATTTATTGACTGGATCTTACCTTTTTGAAAGGAGTCAAAAAAGGCAAGCTATGAACTAAATTTAACCTTTTTGAAAGGAGTCAAAAAAGGCAAGCTATGAACTAAATTAAACTAATTTTTTTTATTACTTTTCTTACTTATACTTAACTTATACTTATTTACTTATTCTTAACTAAATTAAACTAATTTTTTTTATTACTTTTCTTACTTATACTTAACTTATACTTATTTACTTATTCTTAACTTTCTTTATTTATTTATTTCTTTCTTTTTTATTAAGATTTCATTTGATTAAGTCCTACGGTGTTACAGACTCCTTAACTTATACTTATTTACTTATTCTTAACTTTCTTCTATTTATCGTATGTATTCTTTTGTTTTTTAATTTTTTTTATTACTTTTCTTACTTATACTTAACTTATACTTATTTACTTATTCTTAACTTTCTTTATTTATTTATTTCTTTCTTTTTTATTAAGATTTCATTTGATTCCTACGGTGTAACAGATTCTATAGATATAGACTTTAATGAGAAAGAATATTAAGATTTCATTTGATTCCTACGGTGTAACAGATTCTATAGATATAGACTTTAATGAGAAAGAATATCAAATAAAGATAGTAATCAATCGAATGAATAAAAACTATTTTACAGCGATTCTATGGAAAAAAATCACATATCTTCGCTCTTTCTCTATTTAGCTATTTATAGTATTTAGAATTTATAGTACGCGAAATCTTTTTTTCTAAATGCGATTTTCATATATCTTCCCCCCCTAGCTTTCTTTTTTCCGAAAAGAATATTAATTCAAGAATAAGAATAAATAGAATACAAAAAAAAAAGTAAAGAAGGATTTGGTTTGACCAATAGATGTCTTTCACATCCAACGAAAACAATAAGTAATCCATTTTATCTTAAATGGCCGTTCCAAAAAAACGTATTTCTACATCAAAAAGGCGTATTCGGAAAAATATTTGGAAAAGGAAGGGATATTGGATAGCATTAAAAGCTTTTTCGTTAGGGAAATCTCTTTCTACAGGAAATTCAAAAAGTTTTTTTGTGCAACAAAAAAATTAACAAATTAAGTAAATTAAGTATAAGTAGTATATAAGTAGTATAAGTAATAGTAATTCAAAATTTCAATAAATTAAGTATAAGTAGTATATAAGTAGTATAAGTAATAGTAATTCAAAATTTCAATAATCCGAATGAACTCGAAAAATGAAATTGACCCATTTCCTATTTGCTACAAAATTTTGAATTTCCTATTGAGTTAAACTAATCAATATGAAATAGCACTAAATTCCTTCTTTTATATTAAAAAAAAATTTATATATATAAATTAAGCTTTTTACTGAATTCTAAAAATAGAAAAGTTTCCTTGTTTTTGTTGACAAACCCATAAATACAAGATAAAAGGAGGTTTATCCTTCTTTTTTTTTTTTAGTAGATTTTCTCATTTACAAGATGGGGAGAGGGTTTTTCCCCATCGAACTATTTGTTTGTTAGAGTTACGATAAAAAATTTTATATTTTTCTCCCTTTTTCTCTATCTATAAAAAAGGGGATAATTTTTTTATTTGAATTTCATTTTTATTGAAAGTAATAGATTCAATTTAACCTTACTTAACCTTTTTTTATATATTTCTATGAATTACTATATATAATATAGAATGGTATAGAATATAGAATGGTAAATTTCTGAAATTCAAAAAATGAGAAAAAAAAAGTTCATTAAAAGAATGGTATAGAATATAGAATGGTAAATTTCTGAAATTCAAAAAATGAGAAAAAAAAAGTTCATTAAAAAATGAAAACAAAAACCATTTTTGGGGTAGAACTTTCTCTTTCTAGTTACAAGAGTTCAATTCTAAGAGAACAGAAAATACCCGAAAAACCCCAAGAGGCTAAGACCCTAAACTAAAATAACGAACCTTCTAATCCCTATTATTATTTATTATTTTGTATTATTTTGAATTTGCATTTTTTCTGAAAAAGAAAATAAAAATATTGCACTGAATTGGCTTCTTCAATCTCGACGATTGTTTATTTATAAGCTATTATAAGTTCAAGACAAGCCGCTATGGTGAAATTGGTAGACACGCTGCTCTTAGGAAGCAGTGCTAGAGCATCTCGGTTCGAGTCCGAGTGGCGGCATGTCATCTTCTAAAAAAGCGAAATAGATCCTATAATCAATTCAACTCCCAATTTCCATTTAAGAGACTCTTCTTTTTTTTTATGATATTTTCAACCTTAGAACATATATTAACTCATATTTCCCTTTCTATTGTTTCAATAGTAATTACAATTCGTTTAATAACCCTTTTTTGCGTAGATGAAATCGTACAACTGTATGATTCATCCGAAAGGGGTCTGATAGTTAGTTTTTCCTGTATAACAGGATTATTAGTTACACGTTGGATTTATTCGGGTCATTTTCCACTAAGTGATTTATATGAATCATTAATCTTCCTTTCGTGGTGTTTCTCCCTTATTCATATAGTTCCGTATTTCAAAAAAAAGAAAAATTTATTAAGCACAATAACCGGTTCAAGTGCTATTTTTACCCAGGGCTTTGCTACTTCCGGACTTTTAACTCAAATACACCAATCTTCAATATTAGTACCCGCTCTTCAATCCGAGTGGTTATTAATGCACGTAACTATGATGATATTGGGCTATGCGTCCCTTTTATGTGGATCATTATTATCAGTAGCACTTGTAGTCATTACATTTCGAAAAAACCGAAAGATTCTTTGTAAAAGTACTCTTTTAATAAAAGAGTCGTTTTTCGGTGGTGAAATTGAATACATGAATAAACGAAGCAATCTTTTCAAAACTACTTCTTTTTTTTCGGGTAAGAATTATTACAGATCTCAATTAATTCAGCAATTGGATTATTGGAGTTATCGTATTATTAGTCTAGGATTTTCTTTTTTAACCATAGGTATTCTGTCAGGAGCAGTATGGGCTAATGAAGCTTGGGGATCCTATTGGAATTGGGATCCAAAAGAAACTTGGGCATTTATTACTTGGATCGTATTCGCGATTTATTTACATACTCGAACAAATATAAACCTGAAAGGTGCAAATTCGGCAATTGTAGCGTCTATAGGCTTTCTTATAATTTGGATATGCTATTTTGGGGTTAATCTATTAGGACTAGGACTACATAGTTATGGTTCGTTTACATTAACATCTAATTGAATTCACGAAAGTATCTTACGAACACTACACATTCACATTATAGTAATAGTACATATAAAAAAAAATTTACGCGAATGGGCACGAACCATGCGAATGGAATATTGTATTTGATTCGCATGGTTCGTGCCCATATTGGGTTCAAATTCTTTTTTTTTTTTTAGCTATAAATTTTATAAATTTGCGAGAAGGAAAAGTTCTCTTTTTTCATTCTACAACTTTTTCATTGTAAAGTGAAAGGTTTTAAAATCATGAATAGCAAAAAACTATTTAGAAAAAGAATTAGATAGCATAACTTCAACCTTGTCAACCGATAGTGAAAGAACGAGATCGGGGTACATACCAATACCCAGTACGGGTAAAAAGAGGGAAATCGAAAGAAATAGCTCTCGGGGTCCAGAATCAAAAAAATAAGAGTTTGGAACGTTAAAAAGCTTATATCCATAAAACATCTGACGTGACATAGATAATGAATAAATAGGAGTTAATATCATTCCAATTGCCATAACAAAAGTAATTAGTATTTTTGGCATTAAAAAAAATTGGTGACTCGTAATTATTCCAAAAAATACTATCAATTCAGCAACAAAGCCACTCATACCCGGTAATGCAAGGGAAGCCATCGCAAAGCTACTAAACATGGTGAATATTTTTGGCATTGTGATAGCTATTCCGCCCATTTCGTCAAGATAAATAAGGCGTGTTCTATCATAAGTTGTCCCTGCCAATAAAAAAAGTGCAGCACCAATAAATCCATGAGAGATTATTTGTAAAAGAGCTCCGTTGAGTCCTGTATCAGTTATAGAACCAATTCCGATAATTAGGAAACCCATATGAGATACAGAAGAATAGGCTATTCTTTTTTTTAAATTCCGTTGGCCAAGGGATGTTGAAGCTGCATAAATTATTTGGATTGCGCCTACTATCACTAACCAAGGGGAAAATAGATAATGGGCATGAGATAATAATTCTATATTGATACGAGCCAGTCCATACGCTCCCATTTTTAATAAGATTCCAGCTAGAAGCATACAAGTACTGTAATGTGCTTCTCCGTGGGTATCTGGTAACCACGTATGTAGGGGTATAATCGGCGATTTGACAGCAAAAGCAATCAAAAATCCAATATAAAATAGTATTTCTAAGACCACAGGATACGGCTGATTAGCTGATGTTTCAAAATTTAATGTTGGTTGATTAGAACCATATAAACCTATACCCAGCACTCCCATTAGGAGAAAAATGGAGCCCCCTGCTGTGTACAAAATAAATTTTGTAGCCGAGTACAGACGTTTCTTTCCCCCCCACATGGATAGAAGTAGATAAACGGGAATTAATTCTAACTCCCACATGAGAAAAAAAAGTAAAAGGTTGCGAGAAGAAAATAATCCTATTTGACCACTGTACATTGCTAACATCAGGAAATGAAATAATCTAGAATCTCGAGTAACAGGCCAAGCCGATAAAGTAGCTAAGGCGGTGATGAATCCCGTTAGTAAAATGGGTCCTATAGAAAGTCCATCTATTCCCAATCTCCAATGGAAATCAAAAAGGGGGATCCATTTATAATCCTCCAATAGTTGAATTAATGGATCGTCCGGTTGGAAATGATAACAGAATGTATACACCGTTAGAAGTAGTTCTAAAATAACTATACATATAGTATACCACCGAACTACCCTATTTCCCCTATGGGGGAGAAAGAAAATTAATGAACCCGCAGATATTGGAAAAACTACAATTATTGTTAACCAAGGAAAAAAATTCGTGGTAAAGACAAGATGCGCTTGGACCAGAAAGACCCGTGCTCAAAAATAAAAATATCTTGAGCACGGGTCTTGTCGGTAAAAAAAAAAAATAAATAAAATGGATTCAAGTAGAGTTTATTGGAACGTATCAATAAGCTAGACCCATACTGCGAGTTGTTTCAGCCCCTAAATAAACCCGAACACTCAAGAAATCCGTTGGACAGGCGGATTCACATCTTTTACAACCAACGCAGTCTTCCGTTCTTGGAGCCGAAGCAATTTGTTTAGCTTTACAGCCGTCCCAAGGTATCATTTCTAATACATCGGTGGGGCAGGCTCGGACACATTGAGTACATCCTATACATGTATCATAAATCTTTACTGAATGTGACATTGGATCTATACATTTTTAAACGTTATAAATTTTCGACCTAGTAAGCTTCTAAACAAATCCTATATTTAGATACCAGGTAAATCAACAAGTTATCAGAATTTTTCTAATCAACTTACTTCTGGACTGCTTTATTATAAAAGAAAGGGCCAAAATACTTTGATTTCTTCTGTTTATGTTTCCTTTGCAGAGAAGATTATACCTTAAATTTTCATTTCTTTACGAATATTCGAATTCTTCTGATTAATACTACTTATTCAACAAATTCGATTGGTTAATACGAGTTGATTTTCGATTACGATAAATTGATGAAACAATAGCCAGCCCTATGGCTGCTTCAGCGGCTGCAATGGCTATAACAAAAATTGAGAAAATTTCTCCCCTTAATTGACGATTATCAAAAAAATCGGAAAATGTTACAAAATTGATATTAACTGCATTCAATATAAGTTCAAGACACATAAGGGCTCTAACCATATTTCGACTTGTGATCAATCCATAGATACCCATAGAAAATAAATAGGCACTCAAAACAAGTACATGTTCGAGCATCATTAAGCAACTCCTTAGTAATCTCATTCATTTCAATCTAAATAACAATTCAATTGATTTGATTGAATCACATATAACAAGCATGGAATATTTTAATTGCTGATTTTTTATTGACGAGCTACAGCAATTGCACCTATTAAAGCAACTAAAAGAATTAGTGAAATGAGTTCAAATGGAAGAAAAAAATCCGTTGATAAATGAATTCCAATTTGTTGACTATTGCTTATCAAATCTTGTTCTAGAACCTGGTTTGATCTTGTAGTCCAAATAATCCCGTACCATGACGTATCTGGAATAGTAGTAATTAGTGAAATAAAAAGACTTGTACAAACCACCGAAGTAACCCCATCCCCAACAGTCCAGAGGCGAGAATCTTTGTAATATTCTGAATCACTCATGAACATCACAGCAAAAAGAATTAAAACATTTACAGCCCCTACGTAAATAAGTAGTTGCGCGGCAGCTACAAAATAAGAACTCAATAGAATATAGAATAAGGATATACAAACAAGAACCAATCCTAACGAAAAGGCAGAAAAAATTGGATTGGGAAGTAATACTACTCCTAGACTTCCTAATATCAGACCCGATCCCAGAAAGACTAAAAGAAAATCATGCATTGGCCCGGGTAAATCCATAAAAAAAATCGAAATATTTCATGATTTTATTGACCTGACCAGGAAAAAAGAAGTAACTCCCTTTTTTTATCTTTCTGATACTTCTTAACTTAAACTTAATTAAATAAATAAAATTTGAACAGGTGCGGGCGGGTTGATATATATAGTATTATTAGCCCTAATCATTCAATATCTGGAAAAAAGTTTGAAAAAAAATATATATATTACTCTAATATAAATATTTCTATAAATATAGAACTATAAATATAGAAATACATTTTGAATAAAAATTAAATGACAAGTTTAAACTATTTTTGAAAAGCCTTATTTTATAGATCCAACCTAAACCTTAATAGTTAATTTCAGTTATTTAAAATTTATTTTATTATTAATATTATTATTATTATTAATAATTAACTATTATTCATAAATAATTAATTTTTAAATTGAATTGTTAATTGGGGATTTTTTTGAATTGAGAGGTTTAAGTTTAACTATTTTATATTTGATTTATATTGGAGGCGAATTCGAAATTGTGCGAATTGTGTAATCATCAATTACTGACGTTGGTAACCGACCCAAAGCAATTTGATTATAATTCAATTCGTGACGATCATAACTCGAAAGTTCATATTCTTCAGTCATTGATAAACAATTTGTTGGACAATACTCAACGCAATTACCACAAAATATACAGATTCCAAAATCAATACTGTAATTAAACAATCGTTTCTTTCGAATATCACTTTCCAATTTCCAATCTACAACGGGTAGATCTATAGGACATACACGAACGCATACTTCACAAGCAATGCATTTATCAAATTCAAAGTGAATTCGGCCCCGGAAACGTTCCGACGTGATTAGTTTTTCGTAGGGATATTGAATAGTTATAGGTAAACGATTCGCGTGAGACAGGGTAATCGCGAAACCTTGACCGATGTATCTGGCAGCTCGTATTGTTTGTTGACCATAATTTGTGAATTCAGTTAGCATAGGAAACATATCGTGAATGTGTATAAAGAAAAAAATTGTAGACTTGTTTCTTTCTCTTGTTTGAGATAAATGGTGAATATAGAATATTGTAATTGTTTACAGTGAAAGAAGTTGGGACGAAGTTGTTAATAATAGATTACCTAGAGAAATAGGTAAAAGAAATTTCCATCCAAGATTTAATAGTTGGTCTATTCTCAACCTTGGTAAAGCCCATCTTGTTGCAATAGGAATGAACAAGAACAAATAAGTTTTAGCTAATGTAATAAAGATGCTGATTATTGTTCCAAAAACTTTACCTACTTTATTTATATTTATGTCAAAAATTTTAGGACCGAATAGGTATGGAATAGAAAGATTCCAACCTCCTAAGTAAAGAACTGTTACAAATAACGAAGAAACTAGTAGATTCAGATATGAAGCAACGTAAAATAAACCAAATTTGATACCTGAATATTCGGTTTGATAACCTGCTACTAATTCTTCTTCTGCTTCTGGTAAATCAAAAGGTAATCTCTCACACTCAGCTAGAGAAGAAATTAGAAAAATGAGAAACCCTATAGGTTGACGCCACAAATTCCACCCCCAAAAGCCGTATTTTGACTGCGCTTCAACTATATCAACTGTACTTGAACTGTTAGATAATCATAGTTGATTAGAACATCGCTGTTCTTACCACTATTACAGAACCGTACGTGAGATTTTCACCTCATACGGCTCCTCAAGGGTCACAAATAAATCTAAGGACATTTAATTATTATGTATCTTTATCTTTATATTTTTTTTGTTTTTTTTTTTTGTAGGATAGAGTCAAAACTTATCCCAAGTTCCCCAAATTAGACCAACGGAATTCTGTTTGCTATATTTTCTATTTATTATATTCCATTATATAATATATATTATATATATTAAAAAAAGGTGCTTCTGAATTAATCTCATCTTTTATTTTTAGGAATGTCATTTTTGTTTGTTAATCAATAACTTAATCCTTGAATAAAAACCTTTTTGTAACAACATCATATAGGTATTTCAACCTATTTTTTTCAATTACGAAAAAGAATTAAACATTCCATTAATTTATGAATCATACCAAGAGTTCTCTCTTTCTAACTAACGAAAAGATAGAAGAAAAGGATTTTTTTAATTATTTTATTCTATTTTATTTCGTTCCTATTCTCCTTTCTCATAAAAGGGATTTTACTCCAAATAAAAGATTACTTCGTTCTTGATAGTTATTTACTTACTTGGTGGATAGGAACATACTCTAGGTCGGAATCGTGGGTAGTACTTCTTGATCGTTTCTACTAACTTAAAGTCCCAATTCGAATTCCGTTTATGGGCAGAAATATCCTCTTAAATTATTTAGAGAATATCCATTACTAATCCTTTGTGTATTTTGGTCTTTCTAACCATCCACTCAATTTTGTTCAACCTCCCATTTAAACCCGCTTCAAGTGATGATAACTAAGCAACCAATCTTGGGGCAACCGGCCTCTCCTGCTTTTATTTAGTTTTAATTAATAATTAATTCTTGTACATAGGAAATGAGACTTAATCTTTTTACTGCAAATTTGCAAGCCGTTTTCTTTCACTCATATAACTATCTGCTTTAGTTCATCAACCCAAATGATGCCTAAAAAAGATGAAAAAATTATTTAACCTTGACCCTCTTCTCAGAAATTAGAAAGAAAAGAACTAGGAACAATTGAGTATTTCACCTAATTAGACGACACCGAATCACACGTAGAGATATTGATAATACACATAAAGTTAATGGTATTTCATAACTAATTGATTGAGCAGCAGCGCGTAAACCACCTAAAAAGGAATATTTATTATTTGATCCATATCCCGACATAAGAAGTCCAACGGGAGCAATACTTGAAATAGCGATCCATAAAAAAACACCAATACCAAGATCGGCTAGAATAAGGTGGTATCCAAAAGGAATTACTGAATAACTTAGTAAAATCGATATCACTGCGACGGATGGTCCGATACTAAATAAACGACCATCTCCTCTAGATGGAATAAGGTTCTCTTTGAAAAGTAGTTTTGTACCATCTGCTAGAGCTTGAAGAATTCCTAAGGGACCAGCGTATTCAGGTCCAATACGTTGTTGTATCCCTGCAGATATTTCTCTTTCTAACCAAACAATTACGAGTACACCTATTGTGATTCCTAATACAAGAGTAAAAATCGGGACAAGTAGCCATATAATCCCATAGGCCTCTTTTAAGGATTCTAATCTGGAAAACGAATTGATAGCTTGTATTTCGGTTGTATCCATTATCATTTTTAACGATCAACTTCTCCCATAATGATATCTATGCTACCTAATATCGTCATAATATCAGCCAATTTCATTCTTTTAACTAACTGAGGAAGAATTTGCAAATTGATAAAACCCGGCGGGCGAATTTTCCATCTCCAAGGAAAAACACTCAGATCTCCTATCAGAAAAATTCCCAATTCCCCCTTTGGGGCTTCAACTCTCACATAAAGTTCTTGTTTTGCCAATTCAAAGGTTGGAGAAGGTTTTTTACTAATAAATCGATAGTCAAAATCATTCCATTCGGAATCTTTTACTCATAGTCAAAATCATTCCATTCGGAATCTTTTACTCTATCAAAACGTCGTATTTCTAAATTCTCGTAGGGCCCTCCTGGAATTCCTTCCAGAGCCTGCTGTATAATTTTTATTGATTCTGTCATTTCACCGATTCGTACTAAATAACGAGCTAACGAATCTCCTTCTTTTTGCCATTGAACTTCCCAATCAAATTCATCGTAACACTCGTAATGATCAACTTTACGAAGGTCCCATTGGATTCCGGACGCCCGTAGCATTGGGCCCGATAAACCCCAATTTAGTGCTTCTTCTCCGCGAATAACGCCCACGCCTTCGACCCGTTCTAAAAAAATAGGATTCCGTGTAATAAGCTTTTTATATTCAGCAACCCCCGTTGAAAAGTAATCACAAAAATCCAAACATTTTTCTATCCAGCCATAAGGTAGATCAGCAGCTATTCCTCCGATACGAAAATAATTATGCATCATTCGCATACCAGTAGCTGCTTCGAATAAGTCATATATCAATTCCCTTTCTCGAAAAATATAGAAGAAGGGGGTCTGTGCACCAATATCTGCCATAAAAGGGCCAAGCCATAACAAATGGGACGCTATACGACTCAACTCCAACATAATGACTCTGATATAACTAGCTCTTTTAGGTACTTGAATATTTCCTAATAGTTCGGGCCCATTTACAGTTATTGCTTCCGTGAACATAGTAGCTAAATAATCCCAACGCGTCACATAGGGCAAATATTGGATAATTGTTCGATTTTCCGCAATTTTCTCCATCCCCCTGTGTAAATAACCTAATATAGGCTCACAGTCAATAACATCTTCACCATCTAGAGTAACGATGAGTCGAAGAACACCATGCATTGATGGGTGGTGAGGCCCCATATTGACTACCATAAGGTCTTTTCTTGTAGCTGGTACAGTCATAAGTTTTTTACCCATTCATTTTTCCATGAATTGCTGAAAGTGAAAAGAAGTTTATCCAAATACCAAATAGGAAAAAGTACTTAAAATGATTCTTCCAATTAACGAGTTTTTGCCTCTCGAATACTCAACTGACCAATTAATTCTTTATAACGTGCTCTATTTTTTTTTGCCAAATAAGCCAACAGCCGTTGACGTTTTCCTAAAATTTTTCGCAAACCTCTCTGAGATAAATAGTCTTTTTTATGCACTTCCAAATGTGAAGTAAGTCTCCGTATCTTATTGGTAAAACGGAATACTTGAAATTCAACCGACCCCCTTCTTTCTTTTTCAGAAATAACCGAAATGAATGCACTTTTTACCATAAAAGATTTTCCCTCTTCCACTTTTACAGATACGGATTTTATCGATGAGTAATAATAATGATAGTAATTTTAATGTGTTATATACAATAATCTGAATTTCTTTATGAACTCCTAATTTTATCAACTCATATTAATCCACCCAGGTCATATTAATCCATCCAGGTTTCAATTTAATTTATTCTGAAAAAGAAAAAAAGAAGAAAGAAGGAAGGGGGTTCATTTTTGCATGGCATAATTTAGGCCTAAAATGAAGAAGATTTTGTTAATTGATTTGTAGGCCTAATTGATACCTCAGCGGTTTTAGTCTTCGTATTATATATTAGAATGGCATGGAAGGTGGGGCGTGTCAATCTCTTTACTTTCATATACCCCGTAGGGTATAGCATATATAGGAAAAATGGGCTATCAACGACTTTTCAACCGCGGATACATCTGTATCCTTAACATACTGAAACGACTGCCGTTATTTGTATCAAACCAATAGCGATTCATACAAGCTAAATCTTCTAATCGATAATTAGGCCAAAGAAAAAATTTGAAATTAATTAATTCATTCTTATCTTTATTAAGATTAAGAGGGTTCTCTTTATCCAAATCCAAAGATTGACTACAATTGTTCTCAGTCGAAGATATTGGATTTTTATTCCAAGTCTTTGAATTGAAAGAAATTAGAATTCTCAACTCTCTACGACGTCTATGCGATAAAATGGTTTCGGGAACAAGTAAATCAAAACCATTCTTATCAACATAGGGTTGTTTTCTATATCCTTGATTAATTTGGTGCTTAATCTTATGAACCAACAAAATACCTAAGGTTTGATACATAATAAATTGTCCATCATTTTTTACAGACAGGCGTGTGGGTTCGATAATAAAGAACGCGCTTTTGATCCATTCTATAAGCTTTACATCCTTCCGAATACACATTAAATCCAAACTCATTTCTCCTCCTCGAATCGAGGATATAGTAATTTCTCGTGGATTTGGCAGACAAGAATATATTTTTATATTATTCATAATTCTTTTAGCCAAAGTACTGCGCGAGGTAATTTGAAAAACTAAAAAAGGTTTTAGGAGTAAATCTATTTCTTTTTCTAGCTTACTTTTCTTTCTCTTTTTCATTTTTTGGGGGGAAGGGTCTTCAATATCTTTTTCGTGGTTTGTTGAAGGAACAGATTCAGCATTCCCTTGTTTTTGTACATTTGATCTAAGATCTCTTTTGCTTTCGACCGATTCTTTTTCTTTTTTATCTTTTTGATTTCGATTTTGATTCTTTATTTCTTTATTTGAAACGGATTCCCCTTTTTGTTTTTGGTTTCCTTCGATGTTTTTCTTTTCACTAACGGATTCCCCTTTTTGTTTTTGGTTTCCTTCGATGTTTTTCTTTTCACTAAGATCATTTTCATTTAGATTCAAATTTAAAAGAAGGATTTTACTTGGTATAACCCACGGTTTTAGTTTATATAGACTATAGCGTAGGACAAATTCTGGGAAGGAAAAAAGTCCCAGGTGTGAGATGGGACGTTTTAGTATTTCTTCATTCATTCCCATCCAATCCAAAAAACCTTTTCGGGGTTTTGGTAAATTGGTTTGGAGCTTTTGCGGAATTTTAAGAGTTAGTATCAATATGAGTATTTTCATTACTCGTGATATCCATTCTGATGTAGGACTCAATAATAAGTTGTTGTCTAAGATCCCAATTTGGATTTTGAAAATTAAAATCCAAATATTTTCTATCGCGATCTTTTTGTGTATAATTAATATTTTCATAATTCTTAATAGGAATAGGGAAACTTCTCCATATATATATATCAGAAAAATTCTCTTTATGAGTGTTGGATTTATAAGAAATATCTTCGTTCTTTTTTAATTGGACTTGCGAGCTTGATTTAGAAATAGGCGAGTCCCTCTTATTTTCATAATTCAAATTAATAGATTTATATGATAACAGATCATATTTAGAGCTTTTTTGAAAATTTTGATTCACTGTTTGATTCACTAAGTAATCTACTTTAGAATTCCTAGAATTACCCCCCTTTATTTTCTCATCTTTTTCCACCTTCTAAACCTTTTAAGACGAGACAAATTGTATTGATAATGTCCCCTTATCCAGTTTTTCCATTTATTATCCGGGCGTTTCTTATGACTTAATTTAGAATCAAGTATTCCTTGTGTTTCAAAGGAATCTTTTATTTCATCCTTAATAAAAAAAGACATTCCATTATATTGAAAAACAGATCTTAATTTGTTACTAACTTGGGTTTGTGATAATTTAAAAAATACATATGCTTGTGACAAATAGGATAAGTCCCCAAAACTATGTAAATTTTTCCTATTTCTAAGAATATTAATTGAAATAAAGTTAATTATATTTTTATTTTTTCTATTATTTCTAAGAATATTAATTGAAATAAAGTTAATTATATTTTTATTTTTTCTATTAAGCCTTTCTTCTTTTGTTTCATTAATGGGCTTATCCGGCATTTTTTTTATCGATTCAAAAAGAAATTGTATATTGAGTCTGGTAATATTAATAATAGCTAAAAAAATATCTATGTATACTTTTTCAAGGAAAATTTTTATAAAACAATCTAATTGAGAGATTAATCGGACAGTTCTTCTTTTTAATATTTGCCAAATATTTGTTGTCCATTCGAATCTTTTAGCATTATACCCTTTTTCGGTAGGATTAATATATACGCCGGATGGGGTTATTTTTTTTTTTTCTTTTGTAATTCTTTCTATTTTATTTTTAATTGTCCTTGTTCTACCTGTTAGATCCTCCCTTTTTATTAGTGCATAATTTTTGCAATTTTGAGATTGAAATAGACTAACTGATTCATGAATTATTTGATTGCTGCTTCTAGAATCTTTTTCGTTTTTAATTTCATTCGAGTCTGATACTTTTATTAATCTAAAAATTAGGTTGAATTTTGAGAGTACTTTTTGTTTTAGTATTCTTGTTATAAATACTAACCTTTCAATAATGTCAATAATTAATTTTTTTGTTTCTTTTAAAACTAAATATAAATAGAAATCTAAATACGCCCTTTTTAATTTTTCTATTTTTGGTTGTAGTTCCTTAAAAATGGGGTCAAAAAAAGAATCTCCTTTTCTAATTCTGGGAGAACCAAAAGGAAGGTTAGTTTCCCGTCCCCAAACTGTTAAAAAACAAAACTCATCTTTTTGGTTTTCCTCTTCGATTAGATTTCTATCAGAGGGTCGTATGTGCCAAGGTTTCAGGTAGAAAGGAAATAAGATTTTTATCTGAATACCCTCTGCCCACCCATTTATTGGAAATTCTGTTTCCGATACTTGGATACCATTATGGGTACATTTAACATGCATTTCGCGCTCCCATTCCTGTATATCCTCAAACCATTCAGGAGATTGAAATAATAATATACGTCCAATATTTTTTGCTATTATCAATGAAGGCAATACAATATATTTTCTAAGAATAGATTGAGTTATTAACGCGAATCCCCTTATTATGTGCCCACATATGATATTATCCCATCCCTCCGATATCTCCATCCGCCTTTCTTCCTCGTTTAGACTATTTTCATTTTTTTTTTTTCCTTTTTCTTATATACTCGACAATTTCGGATTCTATCCCCTTGTCTGTCCAATTTGTAAAAAAAACTTTAAAAAATTTGGATATATCAAACGGTAGGCGGGGGAGTCTTTTGACTCTATCCAAAAAAAGGGGAGAGTGCGCCTTTGCTTGAAACAGTTCAAAAATTAAAGTTTTACGCCTTTGAGCGCGCATAGCACCTTTAATTAGTCCTCGCCGAAAGTCCGATTGGTATGAATAACTTGGCAAAATAATTTCCTTTATCTCATCTTCTGTATCAGTATCACCACTGCTATTAGAATTGTAAGAATTCTGTTCAGGTCCATTTTGTTTATCCTCCTTTTGTTTATGTTGTTTATCCTCCTTTTGTTTATGTATATTTTCTTTTTCTTTTTTTTTTTTTTTTTTTTTTTGTGATTCAGCAATCCCAAAGTTTCTTTTTGAGACAATCAAAGAAAAAATCTTGTTTTTTTCGCACTCCTTGCATAACTGCATAACATAATAACATAATCGAAATATTTTTAAGAGCCTTCCGGTGTGAACAAAAAAGGTTTGTGACGCTGAGCAGCAGCATGATCACTAGTTTCTGCAGCAGATGATGATGGTCCAGCATTTTCATTTTCATTTTCATTTTCATTTTCATTTTCATTTTCATTTCCATCCATGAAAGAAGAAGAAGAAGAAGAAGACAGGAACTCCAAAGGGTTACTATCAAAATTTGTCTGGCCATCGGGGGACTTCTGCATTATGATAATTAGATTCTGTAATAGATTCTTTTGCATTAGATTCTGTAATAGATTCTTTTGCATTAGATTCTGTAATAGATTCTTTTGCATTAGATTCTGTAATAGATTCTTCTGCATTATTAGTATGGGTTTTAATGGCATTCAATAAAAATTTGAAAAATCTTTCCTTTTCTTTAGTCAATTTTAGTTGTCTATCAAATTTGCCAGTTAAATTCTCCATTTCGATTAAAAAAGGTTTTTTATCAAATGCATCGGTTTGCCCCTCAAATTCTTGGTAATCGGGATCTGCAAAAAGGTTAGCATTAAAAAAGGTTTTTTATCAAATGCATCGGTTTGCCCCTCAAATTCTTGGTAATCGGGATCTGCAAAAAGGTTAGCATAAATCCGATTTATATCAAAGGTTTCACTTAAATTTTCTATAGACCCCTTATCTTTAGAAGGTGAAATCATTTTTGTCATTGTTAAGCGATAGGGCCCATATCAAAGGTTTCACTTAAATTTTCTATAGACCCCTTATCTTTAGAAGGTGAAATCATTTTTGTCATTGTTAAGCGATAGGGCCCACTTAAGAAAGGATCATAGGCTTTAGGAAAATATTCGTTTTCACTATGATCATTACTATTATTACACAATCGAGTTCTTGTTTCCAGTATATCTAGAAAAAGGGATTTCTTATAGACCCCTTATCTTTAGAAGGTGAAATCATTTTTGTCATTGTTAAGCGATAGGGCCCACTTAAGAAAGGATCATAGGCTTTAGGAAAATATTCGTTTTCACTATGATCATTACTATTATTACACAATCGAGTTCTTGTTTCCAGTATATCTAGAAAAAGGGATTTCTTGTCGAGAGCTTCAATTCTATTTCGAAATTCCTTACTTGTCTTATTCCACTTTCTGTTGTTGGAATAAATCCAATAGTTGTCAAATTCATTATCATTAGAGAGAGTTTTCTCTAGTGTAGACCAGCTTTTTAGCATTTCCCCAAACCTTGACAAACTTGGTGGATAGGTAAAAGAAA